AGGGATGTGATGACATCTAGTGCATGGTCTCCTCCCATTCTTGTCTCAGTTATAATCATGAGGTTTGGTTTATGGATCCTCATGATATAAGAGATAGAGCGCTTGAAGTTTCTATTGCCAGCCCCCCTACAATTCCAGGCAAGGATGTTGAGAGGGGTGTTAAGAGTCTCATCAGAGTCGTTGTCCTAAATCCATGTTTGCAAAATGGTCTTCTAACCAACCAGGCCCCAGGCCTAAATTACTGAGAGAGTTGCTTCTTGGTTTAGCACGTGATTTATAATTCCCCGACCTAACTGTAACATGGAGTGCACGTTTAGACGCACTTTCGATAAGTTCTTCGCACCCTTGAAATCAGGTTGTCCTCGTTCCCCGGAAGCCTTTCCATCGCCGGAACGTTAAGATTCTTCCTTTCTTTTGTGACCGTTGTCTGTGGTTCCACCACCGCATCCCAGTAACAGTTGGTGTACCCCAGGAGGAGGTAAGTCGCTGAGCATGGGAGGTAGCAGTCTTGATGAAGATGATCGGTCGTAGTTTCTCTGACTTGAAGTTCCCCGGGAGTAGATGGTTCACGAGTCTCGTCTCCAACACAGTTGAGCCTCTTCTCTCCTTACTTGAGCCAAATCAAAGAAGACTGTCCTCACTTTACTTTATACAAAAAAGTTCAACATCCTCATTAACTCATTGAAGGAATGTAGGAAGACGTTCTGTTCTCAATTCACTTTCAGCCCTTCGCCTGTACGCTACTAGGAGAGGGTAAGAAAAATCCCCAGTAACCAATATTCCAAAGCCCTCCTACTAGATAGGGGTCAGTGGAAAGATGGCGGCTACAAATAATGCATTCTAATGGGTCTAATGCCATCGTGGTATAAAGCTATAGACAGTAAGAGCTTCCTATTACCTATTAAGAGAAAAAAGATTAGGAAAGAAGATAGTGCGCTACTCGGAGAGTTTCCTAATAGCTAGTCAGACTCGAAGGAAGGGAATGGGAAGTCCTAAGCCTGAGAGGGCTTCTCATTGGCTCCATATTCTTAGAAAGCTATAGGAGATAGCGGACTCTCTTAAGAAAAAGAAGAGAGACTGATAGTCCGATAGTCAAGCAAGAAAAGGGATACGCGTGAGCCTAGGAGATCGGGGAAAGGTAGCTAGAATAGATTTTTTTAAGAGAAGAGGAGCGAGGACTCTTGTTAAAGACAGCCTTAGAAGAGGATTCCTTGAAAAGATTACCTTATGTAAGAAAAAAATACCTTCCTTCTTTGGCGCATAATGCTTAATCCGTTAGTTCATAGGAAGGAAAGCGAATCGTGTGCCCAACCTAGCCCAAAGCTCCGTCCAATCGGTTGGAAGAAGGACAGCGGATACAGAATGACTTCATTGACTGATCACCGAGCAAGAAAGACGCTTTACGCAGCATTTCAGGTCGGAAAACTCTATAAGCGTGTCATCAAGTTAGGTTAGGCCAACCTCGGAACTAGATGTGGTCACCTTTCTAATCTAACACCACAGGCGATAGCCAGGGATCATCCTCTCAATAGGACAGAAAGAAGGAATCCTCCTAGGAAGAACCTAGACGGTTTCTGAAAGCATCCTTTACTTTGTTGTTCACAGTAGCAGCTTGCCAAGTGGGAGAATGGGGACCGTCGGATCGAGGGCATGAAGGCTATAACATAGGGTTGGAGGCCTCATTTCTGGGACATCCAGAAAAGCCATCCCATTCAAGATGCCCCTACTTATACCCCTGCTCCCTTCTCTCCTTGATGGATCAATTGAACAAACAGATTTATAAATAATTCCGAACCGCTATAGAAGCGAACGACTTGATCGCGAACTATAGTCTTTGTTTGTTCGACTGACCGACTCGAATCGATTGGGCTTCGTTCCGGGTAGTGTTTAGTCATAAGCCTTTCTCTTTGGGTCTTCACTTGTCTGCTTTCGTTCCACTCCTTTCCAACTCATTTCCGGTTCAACAATTTAAACACCGCGCCCCTTCTCCAGGGCGGCAGATGGGTCTAGAGAACCGAACTGTCTCACGATTTCCTTCCGGTTAGCTAGACTTCTCCTGAGAAATTCACGTATCACTTGAGTAGTAGTACGAAACCTTAAGAAATGGTGATCTACTAGTTGATTCAAGGAGGATCCGTTGAAGAGTGTCTGTTGTCTCGGTAGGGAAGAGTAAAATCTTTTCCAGCACCGGTGCAATATGAAAGAGTCCTTTATAATTCGTTAGAATACGAATGAGATCAAAAACGCTCTGCCGAGGCTCGAGTAGAAGAAGAGGTAATTGAACAGAGGGCCGTGGTTGGGTCTAGAGAGAGTGTGACAATAAATTACACTGAATCATTCAAAAGGGAGGGGCAAGGGTCAGAGCCCAGGCGGCAGAGATAGAGAAGATCCTAAGCGCTAATGTAATCGATCAATATGTACATACTACTAGCATTTTCCGGCTTTTTGACCATTCAACGGAGGCAGGTAACTCAATTTCAGTCGATCCAGCAACGGAGAAAAAGACATAGGCATTGGCCGCTTTTCAGTAAAAGCACAAATTCTTTCTATAGACGATATACCCTATGACATCTGAGCAGCCTGCTGCACCGGGGGACTATGGGAACAGAAGGATTCTAGTAGCAAGCCGGAAATGCGCATCTGTCATAATGCACCCGTAGCACTTGGTGGGCTCATTTGTTTAGATCACTGAGATTCATTGAGTCATTTTTGGGTCCGTCCACCCGTAGCAATTCGAAAGCTTGGTAGGAAGAAAAAGGTGGGTCACAGGTGGTAGATTTCGCTCGTAGAAGGCGGGTCACATATGTAATTCCCCTTTGCGAATCCGGTGCCAGCATGGTAATTGCTCCTCGGTGAACAGGGCCTTATGCTTATAGGGCACAAACAAAGGATTCTATCTCCTGACGAGCCTAGCAAGCAGCCTAGCAGCAGGGGATTGGGCTCGTAGAACCTGGTGCCAGCATAGGAACCCCGGTTAGCAGTTACAAATCCAATACCAAGGGCTTTAGTTTGTTCAATTCAATAAGCGTTCTTTAGTGCGCTCTTAGCTCGATAAGTGAGTTGGCTTCCGAGCTTAGTAGCGCTAGTAGGGTGGAAGGGCGGATGGCAGTAGGGGGAAAGCATGGATTGGATGGCGTCAAAGCGAGAATAATCGGAAGTTTGCTTAAATGGCATGGTTTGGGCTCTGAAACCAATGTTAGAGAGAGCACTAAGTGGATTCCCTAGGCCCAGAACTCCTGTTTTTCATTAGTGAACATGGCCTGAGAATTGATCTCTTGAGAAAGTCGCCCAACTAGGACTTCCAAGATTATAATTAAACCCTTTTGGCTGTGGGGACTCGGCTCAGCTAAGCTAATCCAACCTCTCTAATGTCGGAACCTCGTCCGGTAGTGGTCTACTTGACTGTATCGGGAAAGCGTCCGCTATTTCACAGGTCTTGGTATCGGGATTGCGACCGCTAACATTCCATGCTGTGGCAATGAAACCATTCATAAGTGCAGTCTGTCTACCCAATCATTTCATTCTTTTGATGGAAGCATCTGTAAAGGCTAATGTAACTGTGCGAATTGCTTGTTTGCAAGAAATCTGCTGTTGATGTGGATACTGTCGCATTATCGATCTCTACTCCTACTCTCGCACAATCGACCTCTTTTAACCGAGGTGAGGTTTTCAACTCAGATAATCACTGGTCTGAAGGAGGCTCTCAAGCAGCGGGTCAAGCCTGACAGCTAAGATGGTTGTAGAAGTTCTTGCCTGCGTGTGCTGCTTTTCCTCTTACCTCGCTATTTGGTTTCAAAGGTATCGGTCGCCTTGAGGGATCCCCCGCTCAAGGGCAGGAAGGATAGATTGATTCCCGGCTACTGGATATCACGAAGAATAAAGATCTCGCGTTGGCGGGGTTAAGACAAAGAAATGGGGAGTCTATTAGGTATTGATTATCTAAAGGAATGGTTGGGCCTTTCTATCTCATAGTAAGTACCTTAGTAGTGCAACTGAAGGAATTACTTCATAGAAAGGAACTGTTCTCCTTATGACTGAGTGGCTTCTTTCTCTTTGATATGAAATATCTTAGAGATCAAGGAACAGATAGCCTATTATCGGGAACGTAGAATCTTGGAAATGTAGTGGCGCCGGCTTCGGTCAGCAGAGAACAGTCTTTCTTCGGAATTAGACTTTGACTTCTAAAGTCAAACCACTTATCTTCTTCTGTTGTGCCAGAAACATTCTGGTTCAGGAAAGGGTCAATACCTACTTTGATAACAAGTGGGAGAGGCAGGAAGAGTTCAAAGATGTTATGAATAGGTTTCATGTTACGTCACAAGTTCAACAATTTGGTATCATATTCCATTATTCAACCAGGCTATCTATTTCGTCGTTCCTGGCTTGCACGTTCCGTGTATCACAGAAAAAAGAACTAGAAAAGAATTGCGGAAACAAGTTGTAGGACATATATGGTAGAATAAAGTAGACGAAGGAGGGCGGACTTGGCGGTCAAAGTCTCCACGGCGTTTTCACGTTACATTGAACTGGTTAAGGTCGAGCGTTAGAGCGTAGCCGTATAGTGCAGGAGTCACTTCTACGTCATAGCGTTAGCGGAGTGGGGAACTCCCCAGGGAATACAAAGAAAGGATCACTTTCGACCAGATCCAGGATGACGGCTTTCAATCTTTTTCCTAATGTATTGTTTGACGTTTCTCATAGTAAGAAGTAACTTCTACAAGTGGGGCATTGGTCATAGCCGAAATTCCGTATATGTGAAATGAGAAAGGCTTGTAGAACAAAGAGGCGGGGTCTGGGTCGGAGTGACCAGGGTTGGCTTTCAGGCGCTTGGGAACTTGATTGGTGTGGTGGAGTGACCCGGCCCGCGGTCTAGGAACCGGGAAAGGACTGACTAACTAACTAGATAGGCTAGGTTTTTTGCTCCTAGGCCAGGTTTCGGCCCTTTTATCGAAGTCGTTGATTACGAGTACTGAATTGGCGTGAAAGCCTATCAAAGAGCTTTTCTCACTACAGAAAGTGGCAAGAGAATTTCTATTGAGGCTAGCCCACTGTGGAACGGGGAAAGGTCACCAAAGAAACAACATCGACAGCTTCGGCATCAAAAACAAAGGCAGCTTCGTCGGAGGAAACCACTAGAGGTGCAGCATTTATACTAGCACCCGCGTGCGCCATCTTCTTGTTGTTGTTGTTCCTATTTCAAAGTGGAATGAGAAGAATCCAATGAGAAGAGAGCGAGAGGGAGAAGTCCCAGTTGATTGATCCCTTGGGTCAGCCCGACCGTCTTGTCTTGTGTGAAGAGTCCTAGCAGTGGAAGTGCTGCTTCTCATTTGGTACCTTGCCTTGAACAAGCCAATCAACCTCAATCCTAGGGAGTGAACCGGGCGCAGAAGGAAGACTCTTTGATCGGGTAGTTCCCCTGCCTTGTTCTCAGTCATCTTAGGTGCAGTTGGCCAATCAAACTAATTACTCTAGTGGTTCCCTTGTTCTTGTCATAGTCATAGCAGTTAGCCCCTAAACCAGCTCTTATTCTTTTGTTCCAGTTGTCAGTGATGAAATAGAAAGAAAAACATTCCGTTTTGTGGTCTCATATCCAAGTTGCATCAATCAAGTCAGTTTATGAAGGGAAATCTTAAAATCCTATATTCCTCCCCAATGAACGTACCTGAACCTCAAGCACGACAGATTGACTGAGAAAAGCTAACTAGCTGACTGAGAGATCAGTTTCACCTCGAATTCGTCAGCGGCAAAATCACCCGTCTCTAGTAGAGAACCTGGGCCCGAGACTACTAATCAAGTCTGTTAACTTCAAGCGCAGTCAGATAGGTTGCTGTGCTCACTCAATCTATCGCTAAGTTCAGTCGACTGTCAGTTCACTTCACTCACTCTACTGCTCTAGAAGTAGCAAGTGGACATCACCTCTGTTTACCCGGTCCAGTAGGAAACTTTTAGGGCAGAACCTTTGTCTCAACCAAGCGACTGATAGAGCATTAGAGTTCGTTCAGTAAAGCAGACAGTCGAATTAGTCATGTTACTGACTGGTCTCGATATAGTACTAATGAAAGTACACGGAACACCAACACCATCTCGACGAATTAAAGAACAGTAAACCCGGCTTGTTGACCTCAACTTCAAGCTTGTATTATTTGAATCCGAGCTCTTTCAGTGAACTTTCTTCACTAAAATCATTATTGATAGACGGATATCAAAAGCAGAAGGAATGATGAAACCATCGGAACTGACTCGAGGCTTTCCACTTTGCTTTCGGTTGACCTGACTCCTAGCTTTTCCCTTTGAGACTAATCTTTACCCTCAATGAGATATTTGAGATAGATTCTCAGATTGAAGATCAATTTCAGATTTTTATTTAGAAATGGAAATCTATGACAAAGGAAGACAAAGTCTTTTTTCCACAGGTTGGAGGAAGAATCACAGGAGCAGACGAGAAAACGAGTTTGATCGAAATCCATTCTGTCACTGACTGGATTTGACGTGAAAGCCTCTAAAAGAGATTTTATCATTACAGACATTGATAATAGAAGAGATATTCGTCCATCTCCTAATAGGCGTAATCTAGGCTTCCCTTTAGCCTCTTATCCTCTGAGAGGGATTCTCATGCCACACACGGGGTAGCGTCATTCGCAGGCGCACTATCCTGCTTCGGGGAGGCAGATAAGTTCATCACATAAAAGAGATTTCCAAAGAGACCTTTTTGAGAACCCAAAAATAGAAGAAATCGGGCATGAAGGACGCGAAAGCATCTCCCTTATTGAGCGAGAGCGCGGGGCACAGTTCTCACTTGGGCAAGGAATCCAAGACTGGCGGGATCGGATTGGCTCAAAACCCCTTCTTTATATGATTTCTTGGTTTTCAGATTCTTCTTTGAACTATCTTTCTCTGATTTCTTGGTTTCAGATGATGATGAGAAGAACCGTTATCACACTGAAATGCTTTTCATATGAATGAGACGTCGCGTCGTGAACTGATTCGAATCCTGGAATTCGCACTGGGTTTGACTTCTTCCATGGGATTGAGTTTGATGGCTAACCTGGAGGGTTGAACTCCAACAAGGTCGTGCTAGAAGTTCGTTGCTTGGCGTCTTGCCCACTTTCTCTTAGTTCGCGTCTTGAACGCCTTTCGAGTCCACCAATTTGTAATAGAATAGGCGAGGCACACTAAATCGAGCAAGTCCGTGGATTTGCTTGTCTTCCTTTGAGCCCATTTCATGGTTTGGGAGTCAATCAAAAGAAGAAAAAGCAGATGAGGAGAGAGCCTCAATATCTATTCAATGGCCAGTGACATCTAAAAGAATCTAAAGTTTCCAGCATCTCACGTCCCCGAAGATCTTATTTTGCTGGTTCCCGCCTAAGAAGAAGGCTTGATTATTGAATAAAATAGGGAGTGGATTCCTACCCCACATCTCTTTATCCAGAACGGTGTAACTAACGGGCCTGTGTAACTCATTCATCACGGTTGACGGGGCAATCCTTCCTAGGAGAGTGTGCTACTCCTTCCTAAGCCTTTTTGGAGTGAACTATAGTGGGTTGCGTTCTCGCTTCGTGTGCTTTTATCGCTGACAAGTCCTTTCCTACCTTTTGATCCCAAAAAGTTTAAAGAAAATAAAGATTGGGCTATTCTGTAGCGTACTTTCTCGATCGAATTGCCATCAAATCGTAGACAAATTCTTACACATCGTGAGAGCTAGTCATTGGCTTCGTTAGCCGACTATATTACTATATTAAAGAAATTGGATATCTGCCCAGACATTGTGAAAGATTTCATAGATAAGGTTGCCCTCTATCTATCTGAACGATACCTCTTGTGATGGTGCTACATCTCGCATGTACTTTCTTTTGACCTCACCTACCGCCCATGCCTGAGGGAAAGATCTAAGTTCTGGTCACATACTCGTTTTCACACATACGTTTTGAAAAGTTCTCCTAATAGCATTCGACGAAACGGCAACTCTTGCAGGGTATTATGGTAAAAAAAAAGCTTCATCCGCGGGTATTAGGACAACATAAATCTGTGACTGACGACATTGATGAATCGAACCTATAGCAATGCCGCTCTCCTTGCCCGCCCCATCCGCCCTTAGTCAGCTAACCAAGAATCAAAGGAATTTGCCCTTTCATCCGGATTTTCCTTCTGAGATTGGTTTTCCCTCCCTGACTCTGGGCTGGGTCGAGATCTTGGTCCATGGGCCCATTCTCAATTAGTCTTCCTGGACTATGTTTCTTACCCACCCGAACCACCCCTGCTAGCATAAAAACAAGAAAGTTCGGGCAGCGAGTCACATGTTGGAATGTCAGGATGTGGAATTTAGTTATTGAGATTAGATTAGTGATTAGTCACACCTACCGTCACCTATATTGGTCAGGTTAAGCAGCTGACTTCGCCCCAAGAGACTAGGAGAGTTGCATGTGATCAATTGTAAACAAGCTCTTGTACACCCATCTTCAAAGCCCGTCCCAATGTTGATAAGGCTTCAAGAGCAGTTACTAAGGAAGTGAAGTAAAAATACGCTAGTTAATCTGAGGTATGAGAGAGAAGCTCTGCTAGGGTTTCTGGTTTTGTGATGGGCGAGCGTTCGACAGGGGGTTCTTTTTCGACGGAAGAGGCGGATCTCTTGCTTCGGAGTAAGAAGAAGGTAAAAATGGCGGGGATTTCTTCGCCTCTGCGAGCAGATGCGGTTATGGAGGATAGTGCTCCTCTTAATTCGAATGGTGGAGTTGGCTGGTTCCGAAGCACAATCTGAGGTTCCTAGGGAGTCGTATTTGTCGAAGTTGACTAAGTTTGAGTCGAATTCTACTGAATTGGATGGAGATTGTGATTTGGAGAGTAAGGATAGTGATTCTGCTGATGATTCTGATTCGGATGATGAGATCGCTGGGGATTTTGCTGAGGTTAGGGTTTCTCTGTCTAAAGAGGAGAAACGGCGGTTGAGGTTACCATGGCGGAATGCGCTGATTGTTAAATTGTTAGGTAAGTCCGTTAGCTTTCCGTTTATGTGTGATCGTTTACAGCAGATGTGGGGAGCTATGGGAGATGTGAAGGTTGTGGATCTGGGATCGGATTTCTTTTTGGTAAGGCTTTCCAATAGAGATGATTATGATCATGTGCTTTTTGATGGTCCCTGGGTTATTGCGGGGCATTATTTGTCTATTCGGAAATGGCGTCCAGAATTTCGTCCCTCGGAGGCGTCTATATCCACCATTGCTGCGTGGGTGCGTTTGCCTGAAATTCCGATTTAAGACTTTGATGAGGAAATCTTGAAGAAAGTTGGTAATATCATTGGACGTACGATTAAAGTGGATTTGAATACAATTCTGGTGAAGAGAGGGAAGTTTGCGCGTTTATGTGTTGAAATTGACCTTCGGAAACCTTTGCGTTCGAGAGTCTTGATTGGTTCGCGATGGCAGCGTGTGGAGTATGAAGGTATACATTTTATTTGTTTTTCGTGTGGACGTTTCGGCCATAGATCGGAGCTTTGTCCGCATGCTGTTAGTGAAGGTATGTGTGAAGATGGTGCTCCGGCGACCATGGCGGATGCTCAAGCTTCGGTTGAAGATGGTGCAGCTAGGGTTTCGGGGAAGAAGGAGGAGACAGTTGAGGCTTAATTTGGGCCTTGGATGATTGCCCAGCGCAGGCCCAGACGTAAGGGTCCAATGAATGGTGTAGTGGGTCGGGATGTAGGGGCGTCCAAGATGGTTGATGGGCCTGTTGTTAATGCGGATTTTGGGGATAAGACTGATATGGTGTCTGATCTTGGGCCTGTTACTACTTTTAATTCTGGGCCTGATAAGTCAATGGGTTCTAGGTTTGTTGTTTTAAGTGAAGCCCACTCTCAGGATACTTCTGAGGCTGAGATGATAATGAATGGGCCTGAGCAGCCTGTGATGGTGGCCCGTTCGCCTAGTAAATCTAAGGATAAGCCTTCTTCTTCTGTTAAAGCTAAGAGTGCTGAAGTAACTCGTTCCCCTGTTTCGGTTTCTGCTAAAGATAGGAGCTCTGCAGGAGGAATGAAATCGAATTCGTTGGTTGGTACTAGTAGAGGCTCGCTTTCGGATTTGACGGGTGGTAGTCAGCAGCCACGCAGAGCTCTTTCGGCTTCTTCAGCGAATATTAGAGCTTTTTCAGGGGCTGGTTCTCGTAAGTTTTCTTCTACCAATCCTTCCATTCCCAATCTCATTCGTCGGTCAGGGGATTTTGATCCGGGGGATGCTAAGGGAGGAGGGCGTGCTTCTTTTGATGACAAGATTTTGGCGGTGAATGCTGGTAAATCAGTGGTTGACGCGTCTGTTTTGACTGCAAGTATGGGTGGGGATTATCCCATGGTTCATTCTTCTTAACTGGTTTTTAATGTCGTACAACATTTTTTTTTTGAATTGCCGGGGTGCAGGGAGTAGAAGTTTCTACAGAAATATGAGAGATCTAATTTGTGCTCATCAGCCTCAGATTTTGGCTTTAATGGAAACTAGAGTTGGGCCTTCTAGAGTAGGTAAGATTGTGAAGAAGCTTGGTTTTTCAGATGCTAAAATTTTGGATACTCAGGGTTTTTCAGGGGGTATTTGGCTGCTTTGGAATAGGGCTGTTGTAAATTTGGAAGTCTTATCTTCAGATTTTCAGAGTATTCATGCTGTGATTAAGGGTGCGCAGTCTGATTGGTGGTTTTCTGTCATCTATGCTAGTCCGAATCCTCAAGTAAGAGATCAGTTATGGGATATGCTTGCTCAGGTTGGCTCTGCAAATTCTCTTCCTTGGTTGCTGGTCGGTGATTTTAATCAAGTTTGTTCTAGTGTGGATAAATCTGGTGGTGCTGCAGTTCGAAGGACTTTATGTCGAAGGTTTAATGATTGGGCTAATGGTTGTAGTTTAGTTGACCTTGGGTTTGTTGGGCAGGCTTTTACTTGGTCTAATATGAGGTCGGGTTTGGCTCGTGTTCAAGAACGAATTGATAAAGCTTTTGCTAATATGGAATGGAGGCAGTTATTTCCAGAAGCTGTTGTGCGTCATCTTCCTAGGACGCACTCTGATCATGTTCCTGTGTGTGTGGATTTGAAGGGTTCTCCTCCTCCCTTGTCGGATCGTAGGCCTTTTAGGTTTCAGGCTGCTTGGCTAACTCACTGTAATTTTAGTCAATTTGTTGAAGACAGTTGGGATAAGCTGGAGTGTTTGCCTGTTGCTATTAGCAAATTTGTGGTGAGTGTGAAGAAGTAGAATCGTGAAATTTGTGGTAATATTTTCAAGAGGAAAAGGAGATTATTAGCTCGTATTGGGGGAGTTCAAAAAGCTTTAGGGGTTAAGCCTAATCCTTTTTTGTTTGATTTGGAAAGGGCTCTTGTTAAGGAGTATAATGGAGATTCTTTATCAGGAAGAGTTGCTTTGGTTTCAGAAATCTCGGGTGAGATGGATTAGGGATGGGGATCGTAATACGCGATTCTTTCATGTTTCTACTCTGGTCAGGAGGAGGAAAAATAGAATTGAGGCTTTAAAGGGTCAGGATGGTCAGTGGATTACTGATCCAAATTTGCTTAAGAATTTGGCCATGGAATATTTTCGGGATCTCTATGCTGCGGTCCCTTGTAATTCTTCTTCTGTTTCTTCAAGCTGGTCTTTCCCTTTGTTAGGATCTGATGTTATTGATTCCTTAACAGTTCCTATTGCTTCTAAAGAGGTTAAGAAAGCTGTGGATGATATGGCTCCCCTTAAGGCTCCGGTGATGGTTTGCAAGCTATCTTCTTTCAGAAGTTTTGGCATGTTGTGGGTAGTAGTACTGTGGGGTTGGTAAGGAATGCATTTGTGTCTGGTATTATTCCGAATGGAGTTAATCATACTTTGATTACTTTGATTCCGAAAAGTCAGCATCCTGAAGATATTACTCAGTTCCGTCCCATTAGTTTGTGTAATGTGTCTATGAAGATTTTCTCCAAAGTTTTGGTTAACAGACTTCGACCGATTCTGCCCTTTCTTATTGCTCCTACTCAGAGCAGCTTTGTTCCGGGGAGAACAACGAGAGATAATATTGTTATCACTCAGGAGGTTCTTCATTCGATGAGGAAGCTTCGTGGTAAGAAAGGTTATATGGCTTTCAAAATGGATTTGGAGAAAGCGTATGATAAGATTAGTTGGGATTTCTTGAAGCAAGTTCTTTTGGAGGCCAATCTTCCTCGAGCATGGATTGATCTTATCATGAGTAGTGTGTCCAGTACTTCTTTGTCTCTCTTGTGGAATGGTGAGCAAACGGAGTGTTTCTCCCCGGGGAGAGGTCTCAGGCAAGGAGATCCTCTCTCCCCATATTTGTTTGTTCTTTGTATTGAGAAACTTTCCCATATGATTAATGAGAGAGTGTCTCAGCGTAAATGGAAGCCGGTTAAAGCCTCTCGGGGGTCTCTTCCTATTAGTCATCTCTTTTTTGCGGATGACCTAATTTTGTTCGCTGAAGCTTCGGTTGGTCAAGTTGATGTTATCATGGAGTGTTTGGAGGCTTTTTGTGGCATTTCTGGTCAAAGTGTGAGTGTGAGGAAATCTAAACTGTTTGTTTCGCCTAACTGTTCTCAAAATTTGGTGAGAAGCATCAGTACTGCTTGTGGGATTCCTCTAACTTCTGATTTAGGTAAATACTTGGGTGTTCCCCTTATTTATGGTCGGGTTTCTAAGGAGACTTATTACCATATTCTTGAGAAAGTTCAGCTCAGATTGTCTGGTTGGAAAGCTGAATGTTTGTCTTTAGCAGGAAGAGTTCCGCTTATTCAATCTGTTACTTCTTCTATTCCGGTTTACACTAACTATGCAAACTACTCGTATTCCGGAATCGATTAATAAGGCGATTGATCGTTGTAATAATCCATTTTTTTGGGGAGGTTCTGATGAGAAGAGGAAGATTCATCTTGTTAAATGGGGGCAGGTCTGTAAAGCTAAGAGTTGTGGTGGTTTGGGTCTGAAGCAAATGGGTAAAGTTAATGATGCTTTGCTATCTAAAATTGGTTGGGAAATTTTAAAGAAGGAGGATGCTCTGTGGGTTAAGGTTTTAGAGGGAAAATACCTGAATCATTGTTCTTTTCTGGACTGTTTGGCCACTGGGAGTTCTTCGTACACTTGGAGATGTATTTTGCGTGGGCAGAGTGTTCTTAAAAAAGGGTTGAAATGGGTTTTAGGTAATGGTAAGCTGGTAAAGTTCTGGACTTATTTTTGGGTTGGTGAAGGTCCTCTGTGTGATGCTTGCCCTTTTATTATTCCGGCTGATGATCTTGATCGTACTGTGGCAGAGTATGTTGACAATTGGGGCTTTTGGAAGTGGCAGGAGATGGGAGATATTCCTTCTAATATTAAAAGTAAGATTCATGCGTTGAAATGTTATCCTTCTAGTAATAGAGTGGATCGTCTGGTGTGGGGAAAGGATAATCATGGCGTTTTTTCAACGAAGTCTGCCTATAGTCTTATTACTGAGGATTGTGATGGTTCTTCTGTTGATGAAAGTAAGTGGAGAAGTTTATGGCGTATGCCGGGTCCTCAACGTATTCGAACCTTTCTCTGGTTGGTTAGAAATAATAAGCTGCTTACAAATCAGGCCAGAGCTTCTCGTGGTTTAACTGAAGATACTAGTTGCCCTTCGTGTGGCGCTCAAGTTGAGGATATTTTGCATGTTTTGCGTGATTGTGACAGGGCTAAGTTGGTGTGGTCTTTTTTTGCTGCAGGCTTGGACCATTCCAATTTCTTTTCTTCTAATCTCTGGACTTGGTTGGATTTTAATGTTGCTGGAGGAGGTGCTCGTGGCTTAGCTAAGCAGAAGTGGCAAATTGTTTTCGGTCAAGTGGTTTGGTCTTTGTGGAATTGGCGGAATAAGCTCATTTTTGAGCATAATTTTAGCTTGCCTTCTGACTTGGTGAGTGTTATCAGGAAGAGAATTGTTGAGGTTGAGGAAGCGTTGAGTTTGGATTTGGCTAATACTCCTAAGGAGGAGAGGTATATTCGCTGGGCTTTCCCTCCTTCTAATTGGGTGAAGTTAAATACAGATGGCTGTTCGAAAGGGAACCCAGGAGAAGCTTGTGGAGGTGGGATTATTAGAGATGATGGGGGTAACTGGTGTGGGGGTTTTGTGTATCATATCGGCATTTGTTCTGTTACTTTGGCCGAGCTTTGGGCTGTTTGTCAAGGGTTGCAGTTTGCTTGGTCTAAAGGGTTCAGAAATGTTGTTTTGGAGGTTGATTCGATGCCTGTGCTGCTGCTTTTAAAAGGGGAAGTTAGAGATGATGATCCTAATAGCTTCTTGATCAGAGAAGGAAAGGAGCTCCTATCTAGGAACTGGAATTGTAATGTTGTTCATTATTATAGGGAGGGTAATTAGGCTGCTGATTGGCTTGCCAACTATGGTTTTAGATTTCCTTTAGGTCTTACTGTGTTGGAGGATCCTCCTGATGAGTTGTTAGTTTTCCTTAGGAATGATGCTTCTGGAGTTGCTACTCCTAGGCTGTGTAGTTTTGAGTTTGTTGGTGTTTGTGGGCTTTGCCCCCCTTCAGAACAAAAAAAAAGCCCGTCCCAAACCACTTCTCGGAGGTGAAACCGACGGAGGACTTCACCTTTCTCTTTTAAAGAATGGCCTTTACAGCGCCCTATGTCGATTCCCACTTTCACTCTTTTGCCTCGAGACTGAAGCAGGTCAAAAGTCTACGATGGAATGATTATACTCGAGTAAGCTGTTCTCAATGGGCTTAGCCCAGTTCTCGCCGTTCAGCAGTGGAATATTCCCACGATATAGTAGCTCAGTCATTTTTTCATTCCTTTCTTGAGTCCAGGATATCGGAAATAACATCTATTAAAGAGTAGCCTCCACCGGTGCTACACCAAAGCATGGGCTTTTTCTTTCTCAATGGATTTTGAATTACATGACTGGCCTTTCATCGGTGGCCAAAAGCCCAAGTATTCACTTACTACCTAATTCCGAGTTTCAACGGAACTGCTGGCACCCGTTTTCCAAGCTCTTGCTTTTAGGGCAGATAGATGGTCTGAATTTGACATGACACGGTCCCTCCGAAGAGTACGATCTTTGGCTTGCAGCTCTCCCATCTCATCTCATTAGGGGCAAAACCCACCGCACGAATTGAAAAAGCTATTCCCACTGCTTCGGAATCTTACTCTTCACAGGTGGTGCTATTAAAGCGGAAATCCTCTTGCAAGATCCAATCCACGACTTGCCTGTGTTAAGCATATAGCTTTTCATTCGAATATGGGACACCAATGGAAGGTTCCTCGGATGATTGCTTCTATCAACTGTCCTTCTCCATGTTGACTGGGGAAGCCTCTCAATGTGCAACCTGACTTTGCTCATCCCGTGCTACTCTTTCTTTTGGCCTGATCTCGTAAAGAAAGGAAGGCTCATGAATGACCAATCCCGGGAGGAAGACCATGATTCTGCTTCTGTCTGGTCGTACTAGGCCATTAAGGTATCACTACTGACTATGTTCATCTTTGTATCCCCAAGGAAATCCCATGCATTGAGATAGCAGGTTGGATCATCATCAAAGAAAGGAATGGGTGCTCAATCAATGGAATGTTTGCTTTTATCTGTCTTCCAGTCCATTGCTTATCAAATCTCAATCTCAGGTTGAGGTCGAAACAAGGGATCAGATCAACCTGTGGACATGTTGCGCTGAACCTCTCTTCCAACCACAAGAGGTGCAGCGTATGGGTACTTGGCTTCCTCTCTTTTTGACTTGTTCTATGAGCGAGGATGGTCGTGGATCAATACAGGATCGAGAAGAAGGGACTGAACTTGAATGAAGCTTGGGTTGACGGGGTCGCTATCAAGGTAGGAAGATCACTAGTGAACCAATCTTGGGAGTAAAGCATGATGCATTCTTCCTCAACATCAAGTTCACCAACTACAGTGATAATGGTTCCGTTCATGGGAAACTTGATACTGATATGATATGAGGATGCCACAACCAAGTTGGCGTGGATCCAAGGTCGTGCTAGCAACATTTTATATGTTTATAGTATATCCGCTACATGGAATAGAGTTGACCGAACAAGGGGTCCCACTTGGAGATTAAGTCGAACTATACCTTGCGCGGTTCGAGTGGTCCCGTCATATGCACGAACAGCTGTAGTGAGGAGCAAACCAGGAAGGGTCCAAATTCAACTGCCTAGCTGTACTCAATGTGCTTTTATTAAATTTTGCATAAGTTTCTATCAAGACCCTCTTGATTTGGTAGTGGTCTACAAAGGCCTCTACATACAGGGGTCGAGTATGGGGATAGCGAATGTAAAGTAAAAATCATTCTGAGTGAAGGTAATTGGTTGGGGAGAAAATAGACTTCCCACCATAGCTTGCAAACCCTCAGGTGGAATGGAATTAGGGACGCTTGCTTGTGCTAGCCTTTGCCAGCCCGATGGACTTGTGAAGTGGACAGAAGTTCCATAATCGAGATCTGGGCAGGAATATTTTCTTCAACGGGTTGGGTCTGTAGGAGATATAGAAGGATGGCTTCGACAAAGCAGGCTGAGTCCCAACTGGTTGAGACTGTGGCTGCGAATGAAAAATTCTTCCTGATCTGGTGGTATTGACTGATGCTGTCTGTAGCACAAGGGAAGGGTATTGATGCAAAGATCATCAAGCCTCAATGGAATGGACCTAGCCAAGTGTAGGATAGCCGTTCTGCTAGGCTTCCCCGCCATGTCGATGAGCGCCCCGACCGCTGCTTGGAGTGGGGTAGCATAAGTCGTTTCCAGTGAAGGGGTGAGCTGTTCTCGAGGATCTGCCACCTCGAGGACTGAAATGTTTGGAGTAGTAGAAGATGGTTGAGGATTTTTTGCTAAAAAAATAGTCATAACCATAGGAGGAGGAATCATCACTAGCGGTTGTTTAGGTGCCGTAGACTGCTTGTCAAAGTTTCCATAACAGGGTGGCACTGCACCATAAGGATGAGAAGTCTGATTAAGGCTAGCTTGTTGTTGTTTTGGCATGCTTGAAGACGTTTGGCTCTCCATGGGAGCCTTGCCCTCTCTCTTCACATGGTCAGGAAGTGGATTCGTGAACCATGTGAAGAGAGAGGTTCGATGGAGCAGCGGTGGATGTTGAGGGTTGGATAAAATTCCCATCAAGTTGGATCTTACCCTCCTCAATGAGGTCTTGAACAAAATGCCTAAGAGCTATGCATCTGTTAGTGCTATGCCCAACATAACGATGGAATTTGCAATATTTGTTGGGGTCATAGCCTAGAGGCTTAGGTTCTGGAGGCGGTCGATAGGTAGGCAAGCCCATCATGTTTCAAGCCTGAAAAATCCTAATTTTTTGTCCTTTTGATTTGAGTTCATAATAACTGGCAGGTTTCATTAATGAAAAGAAAAGCGGAGGCCCGCCATCTGCTAGCATTGTGGTTTGGAATCGATTCTTTATCAATGGCCCACCCTTTCTTTGAACCTTGTCAATGATCGAACTTAAAGATATGAACTGAGTGCCATTTGATGAGTAACTGAGAACAAAGGAGAGGGATATGGAAAG